TGCAGCAGCAAATGCTAGTTACACTATGGGCTCCGCCGAAGACAATTTAGTAATTATTAAAGCTGAAGTTAACGAGGGTACTGTCGTTAAAAAATTAAAACCTCGTGCTCGAGGACGTAGTTATGCGATAAAAAAAGCTACCTGTCATATAACTATTGTAGTGAAAGATATATCTTTAGATATATATGAAGATATATCTTTCTATTCGTTAAAAAAACCTAGATGGAAAAAGACAAGTATGGTAGATCGTGATATATATAATAGTGAGGTAGTATGGGACAAAAAATAAATCCACTTGGTTTCCGACTTGGTATAACCCAAAAGCATCATTCCCTTTGGTTTGCAAAACCAAAAAATTATTCCGAAGACCTACAAGAAGATCAAAAAATAAGAGACTTTATTAAAAATTATATTCAAAAGAATATGAGAATATCCTCTGGAACCGAGGGAATTTCGCATATAGAGATTCAAAAAAGAATCGATTTGATCCAGGTCCTAATCGTTATGGGATTCCCAAAGTTATTAATAGAAAGTAGACCGCGAGGGGTCGAAGAATTACAGATGAATCTACAAAAAAAATTTCATTATGTGAACCGAAAACTTAACGTTGCTATCACAAGAATTTCAAAACCTTATGGAAACCCTAATATTCTTGCAGAATTTATAGCCGGACAATTAAAGAATCGAGTTTCATTTCGAAAAGCAATGAAAAAGGCTATTGAATTAACTGAACAAGCGGATACAAAAGGAATTCAAGTACAAATTGCAGGGCGTATCGACGGAAAAGAAATTGCCCGTGTCGAATGGATCAGAGAAGGCAGGGTTCCCCTACAAACCATTCGAGCGAAAATAGATTATTGTTCCTATACAGTTCGAACTATCTATGGGGTCTTGGGCATCAAAATTTGGATTTTTATAGACAAGGAAGAGGAATAAGAAAACTTTCATCGTTTTTTCCTTCTATCAACCGATAGAAGGAAAAAGGGGGAACTCATTCATTCTTTTTCCTACCAATCAAACTAATTCTATAGGGTTGAATAAAAATTCAATCGACCTTGTGATATAATTGCTATGCTTAGTGTGTGACTCGTTGGTTTTTTTTAGGGTTAGGGGTACAAAAGACCGGCCCGATAGTGTGAAAACCAATTCATCACTTCATATTATCTAGATCTAAAGAACCAGTCAAAATATGTTAAATCAGTCATATCTTTGTAGCAACTGAAATAATTAAACGTTAACTTTTTTAAAGCAAAATTACAGAAGAAAGGTGTGGATAAATGGAAGGATGAGAGAAAGAGAGAAAAAGAATATCAATGATATACAATTCCAATATGGAAGGTCTATGAGTCATCTCATAAAAGACAGTGTAATAAAGCATCAATACTAATTGATTCATACATAATGAAATAGGAATTTCTTTATAGAAGAAAAGAAAAAACTCAAGAGCTTTGAGTCAATAAAGACTAAGAAGGTTGACTCAAGAATAAATTGGATTATGAGCTCCATTGTAGAATTCTGACCTAATCATCTAGTACGAAGTGGTGGAAACGAAGGAACCTGTGAATGCAAAAGATTTTATTTAAATATTAAATAAACGAATCTTAATGATTCACGACTTAGGATGGCGAAATAAACCGGAAATAAATTCATCTATTTTGAAAAGTGACGAACAAGTGCTAGGACTGAAATAGAGATTGCAAGAGTAAATATTCGCCCGCGAAAACCTTCTTTTTTTTTTTGAATTGGTAAACTCGGATAAAAGACAATAAAGATTTATTAGGACGTTAGAAAAAAATAAAATTTTTTCTAAAATAAAAATGTTCTAATAGCTATTCAAATTAATTGAAATTCAATTTGGAATCCTTTTATTCGCGAGGAGCTGGATGAGAAGAAACTCTCACGTCCAGCTCTGTAGTAGAGATGGAATTCCGAAACAACCATCAACTATAACCCCAAAAGAACTAGATTCCGTAAACAACACAGAGGAAGAATGAAGGGAATATCTTATCGAGGTAATCATATTTGTTTCGGTAAATATGCTCTTCAAGCACTTGAACCCGCTTGGATCACATCGAGACAAATCGAAGCAGGTCGCCGGGCAATGACACGAAATGCACGCCGTGGTGGAAAAATATGGGTCCGTCTCTTTCCAGACAAACCAGTTACAGTAAGACCTGCTGAAACGCGTATGGGTTCGGGGAAAGGATCCCCTGAATATTGGGTAGCTGTTGTTAAACCGGGGCGAATACTATATGAAATGGGTGGAGTAACCGAAAATATAGCTAAAAGGGCTATTTTAATAGCAGCATCCAAAATGCCTATACGAACTCAATTTATTATTTCGGGATAAAAATGTAGAACGTAGAGAAATGGGTCTTGGGGATGAAACAAAATCGCCTATTTCTTTTTTAGACTTAGACAAACAATATTTCTTTTATTTTCTTCATCCTTTGCATTGGAAGAATAGATTCAAAAATTTATATGATTCAACCTCAGACCT